TCATTTCTTCTGGAACAATCACAAAAACTTTTTTTATTATGGATCTACTACCAGAAATTCAATGCGTAATCTCAGCATTCAATGTGTATTCCTGAATAATCTAATTTTTCAATTATTCAACCATTTCATTTTACCAAGTTCAACGTTAGCCAGATTAGTCAACATTTATATGTTTCGATGCAACAACAAGATGTTATTTGTAACAAGTAGTTTTGTTGGTTGGTTAATTGGTCACATTTTATTCATGAAATGGGTTGGATTGGTATTATTCTGGATACGGCAAAATCATTCTATTCGATCCAATAAGTACCTTGTGTCAGAATTGAGAAATTCTATGGCTCGAATCTTTAGTATTCTCTTATTTATCACCTGTGTCTACTATTTAGGCAGAATGCCGTCGCCTATTGTCACTAAGAAACTGAAAGAAACCTCAGAAATGGAAGAAAGGGGAGAAAGTGAGGAAGAAAGCGATGTAGAAACAACTTCCGAAACGAAGGAGACTAAACAGGAACAAGAGGGATCCGCCGAAGAAGACCCTTCCCTTTGTTCGGAAGAACAGGAAGATCCGGAAAAAATAGATGAAACGGAAGAGATCCGAGTGAATGGAAAGGAAAAAACAAAGGGGGAATTCCACTTTCACTTTAAAGAGACATGCTATAAAGATAGCCCAGTTTACGAAGATTCTTATCTTGATAGGTATCAAGATAATTGGGAATTGGGAAGACTTAAAGAAGAGAAAAATGAAAAGACTTATTTCTGGTTTGAAAAACCTCTTGTGACTTTTCTTTTCGATTATAAACGATGGAATTGTCCATTGCGATATATAAAAAATGATCGGTTTGAAAATGCTGTACGAAATGAAATGTCACAATATTTTTTTTATACATGTCCAAGTAATGGGAAAAAAAAAATATCTTTTACATATCCACCTAGTTTATCGACTTTTTCGGAAATGATAGAACGAAAAATGTCTTTGTACACGACAAAAAAATTATCCCATGGAGATTATTGGGTTTATACCAATGAACAAAAAAAATAATAAAAATATTGATACATAAAAAAAATATAAAAATAAATAAGACGAGATTCGTCCCCCCCCCATATATCTGATACCTTCACCTATAAGGGAACTTGTAAGACCAACTCCATTTGTAATTCCATCAATTATATGTCTATCAAAAAACTGAGTTAGCTCGGTTAATCCTCTTATACCCATGGCTAAAACCCTAGTATAAAAAATATCTATGTAACCACGATTATATGACCAATTGTATATAACACTTTTTATTTGATCCAAGATAATTCTCTTAGGGCTCCCTTTTAGAAATGAATTGATTAAGTCCAAATTCTGGAAAAATGAATAAACAGACCCATATAAAATATATGCTATGAATAATCCTAAAATGGCTATACTTACTGAAAAAATTGAATTTGTAAAAAATTCATACCAATTCACAGAATAATTCGAATTTGGATGGAAAAGATTTTGGGATGGGGTTAACCATTTCGATAATATATCAAAATCCATTACTCCTTGATCAAAAGAAATTCCTATTGATCCAACGAACAAAGTAAATAGTACCAATACAAGCAGAGGAAATAGCATAGTATTGTCTGATTCATGAGGATACATGGAAGTATATTTTTTTCCAAAGTAAGTACTAAAGTATCGTATCTTATCATTATCAATGATTTTATATGTATCTTTTGAAAAAAAGTAAACCTTTTTATTCATTGTTGATAAAAGTAAATTTTTATTGACTGTTTTTGGTGCTTCTTTTCCCCATAGAGATATTGAATAGAACAAATTATTTTTAGTGCTACTATGATTTTGAAAATAAACACGCAAATACCCATCAAAGGTAAGTAAATATACCCGAAACATATAAAATGCGGTTAATCCTATTGTGAAACAAGGTATTATTGCAAAAATTGGTGAATATAACCAAGTATCATTAAGAATTTCATCTTTGGACCAAAAACAAGCAAGAGGTGGAATACCACAAAGAGAAAGTGTACCTAATAAAAAAGTAGTTCTTGTAATTGGAACATATCTTGTTAAACCACCCATAAGAACCATATTCTGACTTTTTTCTGGTGAATATCCAACAATAGGTTCCATTGAATGAATAATAGATCCAGATCCCAAAAACAATAAAGCTTTAGAATAGGCATGAGTGATCAAATGGAATAAAGCCGCTCGATAAGAACCTATACCTAGAGCTAACATAATATAACCTAATTGAGACATTGTAGAATAGGCTAAACTTCTTTTAATGTCTCTTTGAGCAAGAGAAAAAGTAGCTCCTAATAGTACTGTTATTACACCTGTTAAAGAAATGAAATTCATTATATAAGGTATGTCTATGAAAAGAGGAATAAGCCGAGCTACAAGAAAAATTCCTGCTGCTACCATAGTAGCAGCGTGTATAAGGGCCGAGATAGGAGTAGGTCCTTCCATGGCATCAGGTAACCATACGTGGAGGGGGAATTGTGCAGATTTAGCAACTGCACCGACAAATAATAAAGAGGCACACAAAGTAGCAAATAAGGAACTGACCCCATTATTATGGATCAAGTTATTAGCTATTTCGAACAAATCCCGAAATTCCAAACTACCTGTTATCCAATAAAGACCTAAGATTCCTAATAATAAACCAAAATCTCCTACACGATTAGTTACAAAAGCTTTTTGACAAGCACTTGCGGCAATCGGTCGTGTGAACCAAAACCCTATTAATAAATATGAACACATTCCCACTAGTTCCCAAAAAATATGAATTTGTATCAAATTAGAACTAGTAACTAATCCCAACATGGAAGTATTGGAAAAACTCATATAAGCAAAAAATCTCAAATATCCTTGGTCGTGAGACATATAATTGTCACTATAAATAAGAATCATGACTCCAACAGTAGTAATTAGTATTGACATAATAGAAGTAAGTGGATCGATCAAATATCCAAACTCTAAGGAAAAATCAATATCTATGGTCCAAGACCATAGATATTGATAAATAAAACTTCCATTTATTTGTTGAATAGACAGATTGGCCGAAAATCCCATAGCTATACTTAACAGAAAAATACTAGGAAAAACCCATATACGACGAATATTTTTTGTTGCTGTCGGAATAAGTATAAGTCCAAATCCTATTGACATAGTAACTGTAAGTGGAAGAAAAGGTATTATCCATGCATATTGATATGTATGTTCCATAAGAAAACAAACAAATTGAGATTTTTTTTATAATTAATAATTGTTTCCGATTCACCAATTCTTATCTCTTTCGAAAAGAACAATAAACAAAAATAATGAAAAAAAAATATAAATATAAATATATATATATAATAAATATATATATAATAATAATATATATATATATATATTATTTGTTATTTTATGTTATTTGTATTTTATGTTATTTGTTTTTTTATGTTAAATGTTGAAAGTTAAAAAAAACTATTATTCACAGAATAAAGTATAGATAATGATTAAAAAAAACGATCTATTCCGAACAATACATGTCTTTCACATACAACGATAAATAAAAATGAGTAACCCTTTTTTGAATGGCAGTTCCAAAAAAATGTATTTCTATGTCAAAAAAACATATTCGTAGGAATATTTGGAAGAAAAAAGGATATTTAACTGCAGTAAAAGCTTTTTCTTTAGCGAAATCGGTTTCTACCGGACATTCAAAAAGTTTTTTTGTGCGACAAACAAATAATAAAGTCTTGGGATAATTGGAATTGACATAGCCCGAAGAACTGAAAATTTTTTAAGATGAACGATTCACATTAATTAATGTATTGAACTACTCAATATTAGTTAGAACTAGCTGCTGTGGTATGTAGAATAAGAGTTTTCTGTATATTGGGTTCTTATTAAGAATAGTATTTTTTCCCTATCCATTAACTTTTCACAATAGAAAAATAGGATTAAGATTTTCTATTGTGAATAGTACAATTGTCATAGAAATTTAAACCTTTTTATTTTGTTATATGCCTAACCTAAAACTTAATTGGTTTGGTAAATGTTACCTTATTTATATTATATACATATACACAATGAAGAGTATTAATACTTAATGATACTAAAGTATCGGAATCGTTAGAAAAATTCCAAATGGATTTAGTGATGAAATTGTAATACATATGAGATCTTAGTTATTTGATTTTTTTTTCATTGAAAAAAAAAATCAATCTTTTTCATTTATCCGATGAAATCGGATAAATGAAAAACAAATCATCAAAAAAATAGAAAGAAAAAGGACAATTCTTAATTCTATACCTCTACTGAGAGCAAAACTATCGAAATTTCAACTGTATCGGGGGAACTTAGTTTATAGTACGTGAAAGTTGATTGTTAAAACTGAACCTAGGACGATACTAACTAAGGATTATTTTATTGAAGATTCAAATATGAATTTAAACGAGTCTTTTTTCATCGATTCTAATGTTTCCTAAACTATATTGAATCCTTGATTCTTGACGATTCAACATGAAATGAATATTATTATTTCAAGTAAGCCGCCATGGTGAAATCGGTAGACACGCTGCTCTTAGGAAGCAGTGCTAGAGCATCTCGGTTCGAGTCCGAGTGGCGGCATCCTATAAAAGAGACACAATGTATCCTATAATGTATTCAATTTCTGATTTCAATTCTGTAATGGGACACCTTTTTTTATGATATTTGTGACTTTAGAACATATATTAACTCATATCTCTTTTTCGATCATTTCAATTGTGATTACGATTCATTTCATGAACTTATTAGTCTACGAAATCGTAGGATTACGTGATTCATCGGAAAAAGGGATGATAGCCACCTTTTTCTCTATAACAGGATTATTAGTTTCTCGTTGGATTTCTTCAGGACATTTTCCGTTAAGTAATTTATACGAGTCATTAATCTTCCTTTCATGTAGTTTCTTTATTATTCATATAATTTCCAAGAAATTGAACCATAAAAATGATTTAAGCACAATAACTACCCC